TCAGTTTATAATTGAATTGAGCCACTTCTGATTTTGAATCTCAAAATCGAAATACTAAGAAAAATTCCCCTTGACAGTGATATATGTTGTATATGTAAATCCTAGATGTGAAAATAGGCATAATTCATCCATGAAAGGGAAAGGGTATAAAACAAAAAAATAGGCACTATTGCTATATATATAAAAGAAAATAAAGAACATCAGCCCGAAATGAAATAATGAATCATAAATCAAGTTCGAATTAGAATTCCATAGATAATATAATTTAATCTAGTCTAGATGGTATTTTCTATAATGATAGAGAAATGAAACGCACTTTACTTACTCACAATTCGTATTCATCTACTAGATCTTTTGAAAAAAGAATTGGTTGAACTTGAAAATTGACTCATTAAATGAGTAAACGATTGAATTTGATTCGGTTGGTTGGGTGGTACCAACTAAATCGAGTGCTAATTCCCATTTCTTTCTTATTGAATTAACCGATCAACTTGCTATCGGACATTTATTTTCGATTCAATACTATGTACTATTCCAATCAAAAAAAAAATTTCGACATATTTCACTTTATTATGAAAACCAATCCTACTGCTTCTGGTCCTGCGGGTTCCGCACTTGACGAAAAAAACCTAGGGCGTATCGCTCAAATTATTGGCCCAGTACTGGATGTTGTTTTTCCCCCGGGCAAGATGCCTAATATTTATAACGCTTTGGTAGTTAAAGGTCGAGATACTGTTGGTCAGCAAATTAATGTGACTTGCGAGGTACAACAATTATTAGGAAATAATCGAGTTAGAGCTGTAGCTATGAGTGCTACAGATGGTCTGACGAGAGGGATGGAAGTGATTGACACGGGAGCTCCTCTAAGTGTTCCGGTCGGCGGAGCTACTCTCGGGCGAATTTTTAATGTTCTTGGAGAGCCTGTTGATAATTTAGGTCCTGTAGATACTCGTACAACATCTCCTATTCATAGATCTGCGCCCGCCTTTATACAGTTAGATACGAAATTATCAATCTTTGAAACAGGGATTAAAGTGGTGGATCTTTTAGCTCCGTATCGCCGTGGAGGAAAAATCGGACTATTTGGAGGAGCTGGCGTGGGTAAAACAGTACTTATCATGGAATTGATCAACAACATTGCCAAAGCTCATGGAGGCGTATCCGTATTTGGCGGAGTAGGCGAACGTACTCGTGAAGGAAATGATCTCTACATGGAAATGAAAGAATCCGGGGTGATTAATGAAAAAAATATTGCAGAATCAAAAGTAGCTCTAGTCTATGGTCAAATGAATGAACCGCCGGGAGCTCGTATGAGAGTTGGTTTGACTGCACTAACCATGGCGGAATATTTCCGGGATGTTAATGAACAAGACGTGCTTCTATTCATCGACAATATCTTTCGTTTTGTCCAAGCGGGGTCAGAAGTATCCGCTTTATTAGGGAGAATGCCCTCCGCAGTGGGTTATCAACCCACCCTTAGTACAGAAATGGGTTCTTTGCAAGAAAGAATTACTTCCACCAAAGAGGGATCTATAACTTCGATCCAAGCAGTTTATGTACCTGCAGATGATTTGACCGACCCCGCTCCTGCCACGACATTTGCACATTTAGATGCTACTACCGTACTATCAAGAGGATTAGCTGCCAAAGGTATTTATCCAGCAGTAGATCCTTTAGATTCAACGTCAACTATGTTACAACCTGGGATCGTTGGCGAGGAACATTATGAAACTGCGCAAAAAGTGAAGCAAACTTTACAACGTTACAAAGAACTTCAGGACATTATAGCTATCCTGGGGTTGGACGAATTATCCGAAGAAGATCGTTTAACTGTAGCAAGAGCACGAAAAATTGAGCGTTTCTTATCACAACCCTTCTTCGTGGCGGAAGTCTTTACCGGTTCTCCGGGAAAATATGTTGGTCTCGCGGAAACAGTTAGGGGGTTTCAACTGATCCTTTCCGGAGAATTAGACAGTCTTCCTGAGCAGGCCTTTTATTTGGTGGGTAACATCGATGAAGCTACCGCGAAAGCTATGAACTTAGAAGGGGAGAAGAAATGACCTTAAATCTTTGTGTACTGACTCCTAATCGAATCATTTGGGATTCAGAAGTGAAAGAAATTATTTTATCCACTAATAGTGGCCAAATTGGCGTATTACCAAACCACGCTCCTATTGCCACAGCGGTGGATATAGGTCTTTTGAGAATACGTCTCAACGACCAGTGGTTAACGGCGGCTCTGATGGGTGGTTTCGCTAGAATAAGTAATAATGAGATCACTATTTTAGGAAATGATGCGGAGATGAGTACTGACATTGATCCGCAAGAAGCTCAACAAGCTCTTGAAATAGCTGAAGCTAACTTGAGTAGAGCTCAGGGTAAGAGACAGGCAATTGAGGCGAATCTAGCTCTCAGACGAGCTAGGACACGAGTAGAGGCTGTGAATGTTATTTCACAATAACATAATCAAAAGAAGTTCTTTATTATACACCACAATTTACACCACATTTTGATTGAACACAATCAAATTTAGATGATACAATGAAAAAAGAAGATGGGTAGAGAAACTTATTAGATACCAGAATCCATGGTATCTAATAAGTTCTACCTACTATTGGATTTGAACCAATGACTCCCGCCGTATGAAAGCAATACTCTAACCACTGAGTTAAGTAGGTTATTTATCATCACAAAAAAGGACCCATCGTCTCCGGGATTATAGGTGGAATATTATTTCTAAGCAATACCAATCCGCTAACAGTAAACGGATCAGAGAGCTATGATGTGGGGTCCTATCTTGACAAGAAATTATCTATATGTTAAGATATCTATGACAAGGGCTATAGCTCAGTTAGGTAGAGCACCTCGTTTACACGTGCGCCAATGCTTTTCAAAGGAGCCCGTTATGCAATGAACATAATTGATCTTATTGAGAAATCGATGTCTTACTCCATAGATTCGAGGGAACAAGAGAACAATAGCCTGACAAATATTTGGTTCGGTCCGATTCGAGTGCGAATTCAGGTGACAAATCAAATAGAATCCACAATTGATTTGTTAATTGATAAGGTAAATACCCAGCCCATTCAATGCTAGGCCTAATGAGTATAAGGGACTCAAAAGAACCTCTTTTCGTCCTATGAACTTTAAGGTGTATGAAGTCTCATATTTGACTCTTGCAGCGGAGCGATAGAGACTCCATTTAACTTAGGTTGATCTAGGCCGGAGGCAGACCTAAGTCAAGGCAACCCTTCTTTGAAACACTTTGGTATTGCTCCTAGATCAGAATACAAATGATGAATCGCAGAGCACATGGAGCCATCTTATTATCTTCCTGTAAAGAAAAAATATGGTGGACTAACTGATCTTTACATTAATCAGTTGATGAAAGAGCCCAATGCAACAAAATGCATGTTGGGTCTTTGAAACAGTTCGAATCATTTTGATAATAATCAGTTTGATCTGTTTTACCGAGAAGGTCTACGGTTCGAGTCCGTATAGCCCTAACACATTTCATTTTTTTTTGTATAGACATTCTATTTTAGTTTAGTATAGTTTTCATTTCTTCATCAGTACTTGTTTATGGACTGACATGACAGGTTCCTTTATCCATAGAAATGAAAGCATTACCACATGCCCATGTCAATACATAAGGACAGTAAAATAAAAACAATAATTCATTCCAACAGATCCAATCGCTATTTGCAAAATATCGGATAAAATACCTATCCTTTTTCATTAATCTTCATGGATGAATTACATATGACTTTTTTCCTGTCCATGATCAAAAAGTTACTGATATATTTTTGTTTTGGTATACCCAATCCCAGTCAATTTATGAAGTGAAAATCATGACATGATTCTGTCTAAAAACTGCATTCTGACCCAATCAAGTCGAATACAATACTTAAGTTACACGGATCTAGTACCTATTCTTTTGTTGGTCTTGTATTTGTAGAAGTCCCCCGACTCCGACTAATTCGTTTTTGGCCGAACAATAATCAAATTGGTTGTTTCAAATATAATGCAGAGATAATGAATTGGTCCCTAATGTATCAATGTTCCTTCTTCTGTATTCTATGAGTTGGGTCGGTTTTGGGATTTGGTCTATCGAATTGTTCAACAATGTGTGATTCTTTCTTTTCTATTAGAAGTATCTTATGTAGATCATTTATGATTCCACTGATGACTGATTCTATCACTCTGTGCTATCTTTCATTGTGTAGTGTAAGTTTGCTCCAAAACAAACCCCTTTTGTAGCGAAACCCAACCCATTTGTTCTTCCCAAATCGCGGTCTTTCTTTAGTACTCGATTCTTTTTATTTCTGAGAGGATCCGCGAGTATAGTACAGATTCCAAGTTTCTCGTTTTTTTGGTATAGAAAGATATGAGTTGTTATATGTAAAGGTTCCTCGCAACTCAACGGATTGAATCAAATCAATAAAGTAAGGAAAATAGAGATGAAATCTAGGATCAAAGAAGGGAGATAAAATAGAATAGAATCGTTCGATGTATTAGATTATGTTTATGTATTCCTATCGAATCAATAGAAGCAACTAATTTTCTACCTGGATTTTAATGAAAAGAATACTTCAAGTAGAATATGCTAGAAATCCCTAGTCATTTTACCCCAATGGAAATGAAATTCGAATATAAATTATAAATATATAATATAAATATATATGAATTCCATTGGAAATTCGAAATAAAATGAACTAAACTATAAAAACAAAAACATAGTTATACTAATATGATAGATATTAGTAGTATTATTTATTACTATTATAGTTAGAGTATATTTATATACTATTTTAGTATTTGTATATAATTACTTTATTATATTTTGTTTTTAGGGAGAAACCGAGACAAAGTAAGAGAGTTTTGTTTGTGTAAGAGCATCCTATATCTACACTATATGTAAATGGAATCTAAATGCAAAATAAATATAAGTGGGGTTCCGTTGTATGAATCTTTAAACAAGACATGCCCTATAGAAAACA